CTATGAACAAGGGCTATAGCTCAGTTAGGTAGAGCACCTCGTTTACACGTGCGCCAACGCTTTTCAGGGGAGCAAATTGTGCTGTGCAATGAACATAATTTCTCTTATTGAGAAATCGATGTCTTACTCCATAAATAAAATTAGAGAAAACAAGAGAACAATAGCATGACAAATATTTGGTTTGGTCTGATTCAGGTTCGAATTCAGGTGCCAAATAGAAACATTGATAATTGATAAGGTTAATACTCAGCCCATTCAATGCCAGGCATAATGAGTTTAGGGCCTCAAAATAACCTCTTTTCGTTCTATGAACTTTAAGGTGTATGAAGTCTCATATTTGACTCTTGGAGCGGAGCGGTAGAGACCCCATTTAACTTAGGTTGATTTAGGCCGGAGGCAGACCTAAGTCAAGGTAATCCTTCTTTGAAACACTTTGGTATTGCTCCTAGATTAGAATAAAAATAATGAATCAGAGCACATGGAACCATATTGTTATCTTTTTTTTATCTTCCGGTAAAGGAAAAGGAAATAAAAATAGGGTGGACTAAGTAAATTTTTACATCTCTTAATGAAAGAGCCCAATGCAAAAAAATGCATGTTGGGTCTTTGAAACAGTTCGAATCATTTCGATAATAATAAGTTTGATCTGTTTTACCGAGAAGGTCTACGGTTCGAGTCCGTATAGCCCTAATACATTTTTTTGTATAGATTTTATTTATTCAAAAGAACAACAATTCATTTTAATAGATCCAATTTCAATAGATCTAAACAGTATTTATCAAATCCCGTATAAAATACCCATCCCTCCTCATTAATTTTAATTTTCGTGGATAAATGACATATGACTTTTTTCTTCTTTTCTTGTCCACGATCAAAGGGTTAGTGATACACTTTTGCTTTGGTATATGCAATATCAGCTAATTTATGAAGTGAAAATCATGACATGATGCTGTCTAAAAACTCCAACCTGACGACCCAACCAAATCTAATCCTAAGTCACATGGGCCTAGGACCCATTCTTTTCTTGGTCTTGTATTTGTAGAAGTCCTCTGACTAATCGTTGTTTGGCAGACCAACATAACAACTCCAATTGATTGTTTTAGAGACGATGAATTGGTCCTAAATGTATCAACCTTAGTTATTCTATATTCTATCAGTTGAGTTTGTTGAGGGATTTGGTCTGTCGAATCGTTCGATAATGTGTGATTATTTCTCTAATGAAATAACTCGATTTTTTATTTCTGAGAGAGTCCCAGTGGGATAGGACAGGTTCAAAGTTTCTGATTCTTTTTGATATAGAAAGATATGAGTTGCTATATGTAAAGTAAAGGTTCCTCGCAACTCAAGGGATTTAATAAAATCAATTAATAAAAATAGAAATTCAATCTAGGACAAGGAAAGGGGCTAAAATAAATATAACCATTCGATGTATTAGATTATGTTTATATATTATTTGATTGGTATCGAATCAATAGAAAGAATGATCTTATACTTAGATTTTAATGAAAATAATCCTTTGACTTTGAGTAGAATATACTAGAAATACCTAGACTTTTTACCCCATATGACTACTCATACTTTCATAGTATATTTATACTTACTATACTACTATTTTATATTTTAGTATATTTATATATTATATTTAATTATTTAATCTTAATATATACTACTTAATATATACTATATATTAGATATTGGTATATTTTATTTAATTATATTTATTTATAATTTTATATTTACAAAATTATTATAAAAATAGTTATATTATAATCTATATTTATATACTAATATATATAGTAATACTATACTATAGTAATACAGTTTATATATATATTTATATACTTATACTATTTATTTATATTATATATTATATATACTATTTTTTTATATACTATTTAGGTAATAGTCAATATGTATAGTGTATACAATACAATAAATAATATATATATATATAACTCTAACATAATATAAATATATAACATAAATTAAATATAATATAACATACTAGTATAATATAAATACTGATTGTAAGAGAAACCATTCGAGAGAAAAGAAACCCGTACTAAAGTGAAAAAGTTTTGTTTGTATAATAGCATCTTATGTCTACATCATATCAAAATAGAATCGAAATACAAAATAAATGTAAGTAGGATTTTATTTTCTTGAATGAATGTTTAAATTAAACAAGACATGTCCTACAGCAAACAAACTCTATGCAGTTTAATTTAATTAAACTCAATTCTTGTTTCGCCTAAGAAGTTCTGGATGAATTGACAATTCCAATGCGAATTCAGCCTATTCCACATTAAATTAACAGGAGTGCTTTTATGTTTCTGCTTCACGAATATGATATTTTCTGGGCATTTCTAATAATATCAAGCGTTATTCCTATCTTAGCATTTGCAATTTCCGGAGTTTTAGCACCGATTAGGGAAGGGCCAGAGAAGCTCTCTAGTTACGAATCAGGTATAGAACCCATGGGAGATGCTTGGTTACAATT